TCATTTATTAAAAAAAATAAATAAGCTTAACACAAAAGCAGAAAAAGAAATAATAGTAACGTGGTCCCGGGCATCTACCATTATACCTACAATGATCGGCCATACTATTGCTATCCATAATGGAAAGGAGCATTTACCTATTTATATAACAGATCGTATGGTGGGCCATAAATTGGGAGAATTTGCACCTACTTTAAATTTCCGGGGACATGCAAAAAATGACAATAAATCCCGCCGTTAAAAGAACAAGTCAAATAGAAATATTTATCATTCATTAAAAAGAGGTGAATCTTATGATAAATAAAAAAAAGAAAAAGATAGACCTATACACAGAAGTATATACTTTCGGACAACATATACGTATGTCCACTCACAAAGCACGAAGAATAATTGATCAGATTCGTGGACGTTCTTACGAAGAAACAATTATGATACTTGAACTCATGCCTTATCGAGCATCTTATCCCATTTTAAAATTGATTTCTTCTGCAGCAGCAAATGCTAGTCACAATATGGCTTTCAACGAAGCCGATTTAATTATTAGTAAAGCCGAGGTTAACGACGGTACTAGTGTGAAAAAATTAAAACCTCAGGCTCGGGGACGAGGTTATCTAATAAAAAAATCGACTTGTCATATAACTATTGTTTTAAAAAATATATCCTTATATAAAGAATATAAAGAATATGAAGATCTTTATATAAAGAATATGAGGATCTATATATAAAGAATAGGATATAAGGAAGTATTATGAAGAATCTAACATATTCTTAAAAAACCAGAGATGGATAAAAAAAAAAAAACAAAATCCACAGATATGATATTTGACAATATGTATAGTTAAGTAGTGGGGGATTATGGGACAAAAAATAAATCCACTTGGTTTCAGACTTGGTACAACCCAAAGTCATCATTCTCTTTGGTTTGCACAACCAAAAAATTACTCTGAGGGTCTACAAGAAGATCAAAAAATAAGAAACTCTATCAAGAATTTTGTAAAAAAAAAAAAAAAAATATCTTCTGGCGTTGAGGGAATTGCACGTATAGAGATTCAAAAACGAATCGATGTGATTCAGGTCATAATATATATGGGATTCCCAAAATTATTAATAGAAAGTAGACCTAAACGAATCGAAGAATTACAGATACATGTACAAAAAGAACTTAATTGTGTAAACCGAAAACTCAATATTGTTATCACAAGAATTTCAAATCCTTATAGGAACCCTAATATTCTTGCAGAATTTATAGCTGGACAATTAAAGAATAGAGTTTCTTTTCGTAAAGCAATGAAAAAAGCTATTGAATTAACTGAACAGGCAGATACAAAAGGAATTCAAGTACAAATTGCGGGACGTCTTGATGGGAAAGAAATTGCACGGGTCGAATGGATTCGAGAAGGTAGGGTTCCTCTACAAACCATTCGAGCTAAAATTGATTATTGCTCGTATACAGTTAGAACTATTTATGGGGTATTAGGCATAAAAATTTGGACATTTCTAGACAAGAAATAATAAGCCCTTACTTGACTTGTTTTTTGATTCTATCCATTGCTAGAAGAAAACAAATGCTAGAAGAAAACAAAAAAGGACAAACTCTTTCATTCTTTTTTTTGTTTTTGTTTAATCAAAACAAAAAGAAGCAATTCTAATTCTATTAACTATATATATTAAAATATTAATTTAATAATTTAGAATTTCACACTATATAATTAATTTAATATTAATAATTTAACTATATACGTCTATTTCTAATTCTTCTAATTCTATTTCTTCTAATTCTATTTCTATAGGGTTGAATAAAATTAAATAAAATAAAAAAATTGATTGATATAATTGCTATGCTTAGTGTGTGACTCGTTGGTTTTTTAGAGTCCGGATAAAAAAAAGGACTGACCAGAGTATGAACTAATAAGTATACAACTAATAACCAACTCATCACTTTGCATTATCTGGATACAAAAAAAGAGTCAAGATATGATATATTGGTCATATCATTGTAGCAATTAAAATCCTTTTTGCACAAACAAAAGAAAACCAATCTTATTATGATTTAGAAATCAAAATAGAAAATTATGCGGAGCGGATAAGTGGAAGGGTGAAAGAAAGAAAAAGAATATCAATGATATAGAATTCCAATATGTAAGGTCTATGAATCATCACATAAAAGCTAATGTAGTAAAGCATCAATACCAATTGATTAAAAATTAAACTAATCCATTCATAAAACAAAAAATCAAGAGCCTTGAGTCAATCCAGACTGAGAAGATTGACTCAAGAACAAATTTTATTTTTATTTTATTTTTTATTAGAGGCTCCATTGGAAAATTAAGACCTAAACATTAATGGAGAAGTGATGGGAACGATGGAACCTGTAAATACATAAGATTTTACTGAAAACAAATCTTAATGATTTATTGGGAGGATAGCGAAAGGAACCAGAAGACAATCCATTTATTTTATTATGATTTATTTTATTATGAGAGATTATGGGTTACCTCTACAAATAAAATAACTATTGAAAGACTAAATATGCAAGAGCAAATATTCGCCCGCGAAGATTTTTTTTATATTCTTTTTGATTGCTAAATTTGATCAATCTGATATCCTAATTAGAATATCTAAAAAAATTTGTTACAACCTTATAACAAATAACAAAAACAAGATTATCGAAATAAAAAAAAAAATAGAATAGAAAAAATTGTCTATAATTACTGTCTATAACTAGAATAATTTTTTCTATTTCTATCTAGAACTATTAGATCTATAACTATTAGAACTCTAAAATAGAATATAGATTGTAATATATATATATATATAAATAGATACAAATTTCTATTCTACTCATATTCTATTCTACTAATATCCTATTCTAATAATCTAAGATTCTAATACTAATAAATAGATCTAATCAGTAAGAAATAGATTAAAAAAAAAATAGATTTAACTAAATTAAGTAAAATCTCAAAGAATACGATGATTTAGTATATTATTTTATTCGTAAAAGACATGTATACTTTTTTTTAATCATTTCGTTCGCGAGGAGCTGGATGAGAAGAAATTCTCATGTCCGGTTCTGTAGTAGAGATGGAATTGAGAAAGAACCATCAACTATAACCCCAAAAGAACCCGATTCCGTAAACAACATAGAGGAAGAATGAAAGGAATAGCTTTTCGAGGAAATCATATTTGTTTTGGAAGATATGCTCTTCAAGCACTTGAATCCGCTTGGATTACATCTAGACAAATAGAAGCGGGGCGACGAGCAATGACACGAAATGCACGCCGCGGTGGAAAAATATGGGTACGTATATTTCCCGACAAACCCGTTACTTTTAGACCTACGGAAACACGGATGGGTTCGGGGAAAGGATCTCCCGAATATTGGGTAGCTGTAGTTAAACCGGGTAAAATACTTTATGAAATGGGTGGCGTAGCAGAAAATATAGCAAGAAAGTCTATTTCAATAGCAGCATCCAAAATGCCTATACGAACTCAATTCCTTATTTCAAAATAGGAATATAGAACCAAAGGAAAAAGACCTTTTGTATACTAAAAAAAAAGTGGAAGTTTCTTTTTTTGTTTTGGACAAACAATATATCTTTTTTTTTTTTTTTACTTTGCATTTAAATAAAAAAAAAATGATATGATCCAATCTCAGACCCATTTGAATGTAGCAGATAACAGCGGAGCCCGAGAATTGATGTGTATTCGAATCATAGGAACTAGTAATCGCCGATATGCTCATATCGGTGACATTATTGTTGCTGTGATCAAGGAAGCAACACCCAATTCACCTCTAGAAAGATCAGAAGTAATCAGAGCTGTAATTGTACGTACTTCTAAAGAACTTAAACGTAATAACGGTATAATAATACGATATGATGACAATGCTGCAGTTGTCATTGATCAAGAGGGAAATCCAAAAGGAACTCGAATTTTTGGTGCAATTGCCCGGGAATTGAGACAGTTAAATTTTACTAAAATAGTTTCATTAGCACCTGAGGTCTTATAAGATAAAAAATTAAACGATATAAGATAGAAAATCTCAGATTAAGAGGAGACCATAATATAGTTATAGTATTTAGTATTCTAGTTATAGTATTTGAATTAGTTGAATAAAAACGAAATAGAATTAATCAAATCAAATTAATTTCAAATTAATTAGTAAATTGTGTTTCACGGATATACCTTTAATTAAATAAATAATAAGAAAATGCAAATTGAGAGATTAAATAATTAATTAACAAAAACCAAGAGTATGTTGATTATATCAAAACTAGAGAAAAATAATAATTTTAGTTTATCATGGGTAGGGATCCTATTGCTGAGATAATAACCTCTATACGAAATGCTGACATGAATAGAAAAGGAACCGTTCGAATAGCAGCTACTAACATCACCGAAAACATTATTAAAATACTCTTACGAGAGGGTTTTATTGAAAATGTACGGAAACATCAGGAAGGCAACAAAAAATTTTTGGTTTTAACCCTACGCCATAGAAGGAAGAAGAAAGGACCATATAGAACTAGTCTAAATTTAAAACGGATCAGCCGGCCGGGTCTACGAATCTATTCTAACTATCAAAAAATTCCTAGAATTTTGGGTGGGATGGGCATTGTAATTCTTTCTACTTCTCGAGGTATAATGACAGACCGGGAAGCTCGACTCGAAAGAATTGGTGGAGAAATCTTGTGTTATATATGGTAATCTTTTTTTGATATCCGAATTCGATCCAGACTTCTTATTTATTTGTTAAAAAAAAAGAGAAAGGAATAGGTTTCTAATACCATAAAAGTCCTTTCGCCTTTCGTAGGAATAGAATTAAGATTTCAAAATTTAAAGAAACTTAGTTTCTTCAAAAAAAAGTATGTATATTCAAAAATTAAGGGATAACAAATATGAAAATAAGAGCTTCTGTTCGTAAAATTTGCGAAAAATGTCGACTGATACGTAGACGGGGACGAATTATAGTAATTTGCTTCAACCCAAGACATAAA